TTCATTTTCATGAAATTATTAAAATTGTAGGTTCAGAATTTGATGAATAAATATATTAATAAAAAAGGTTTTTGCCCCACCATCACTTGGGCTGTGGAGGGATCCTAGGGGGATAGGATCAGGTATTTCACATTATCCTCCGGCAACACACCTATAGTGGCTGCGATGAGTATGGGATTTATAAGTATCAATGAAACTGAACTTAAATGAGAAAAACTGATGTAAAGTGAAAGTAGAATAGAATTTTAAAAAAAAAAGTTACTCCACCATCACTTGGTCTGTGTGAGGGATCCTAGGGGGATAGGATCAATATCACATATCTTCCGATAATAAACCTATAGTGACTGCGGTAAGTAGAACTTTTTATTAATTTATTAATAAACTTGAACTTAAATGAGAAAAACTGAAAGTTTAGAATAGAATTTTAAAAAAAGTTGCGCCACCATCACTTGGTCTGTGTGAGGGATCCTAGGGGGATAGAATCAGTATCACATATCTTCCGATAATAAACCTATAGTGACTGCGGTGAATAGAACTTTTTATTAATTTATTAATAAACCTGGGCTTAAAAGAGAGGAAGCTGATGTAAAGCGAAAGTTTAGAATAAAAAGGTTTTTGCCCCACCATCACTTGGGCTGTGGAGGGATCCTAGGGGGATAGGATCAGGTATTTCACATTATCCTCCGGCAACACACCTATAGTGGCTGCGATGAGTATGGGATTTATAAGTATCAATGAAACTGAACTTAAATGAGAAAAACTGATGTAAAGTGAAAGTAGAATAGAATTTTAAAAAAAAAGTTACTCCACCATCACTTGGTCTGTGTGAGGGATCCTAGGGGGATAGGATCAATATCACATATCTTGGTGTGAGGTCAGATGATAATTGTAATTGACGGTGTGAGGTCAGATGATAATTGTAATTGACGGTGTGAGGTCAGATGATAATTGTAATTGACGGTGTGAGGTCAGATGATAATTGTAATTGACGGTGTGAGGTCAGATGAGGTTGGTTGGTTGGTTACGCTGTTGTGGTGAGATGAAATTGTAATTGACGGTGTGAGGTCAGATGAGGTTGGTTGGTTGGTTACGCTGTTGTGGTGAGATGAAATTGTAATTGACGGTGTGAGGTCAGAATGTAATTATTTGGTTATGTTGTCGTGAATCAGATAAGGTTGAAGTTGATGTTGTGAAGTAAAATGAGATTATGATTGAATGTTGAAAATGACGTTAATGACTATATTTTAAATGGATAAAATTATATGTTTGACCCAATATTTTAATATTTGTTTATAAAGTTTTATTCTTACTTGTGAATTTATTATTTGGATATTTTACATGTAAATTTTTGTGGGTGATAGTTGTACCTTAAGGGTAAATTACTTATTCGCAGTATTTGGTTTTAGTAATTAAGGTAACTTAGAATTAGTAATTTGAGATATGGTTGACAAAAGTCGTGCCAGCAGTCGCGGTTATACGTAGGACTTAAATAAATGTTATTAGTGTCGGAGTTAATTTGTAGTTGAAAATTTATAATTGATTGTAGAAGGTAGAATTTGAAAATTAAGATATATTTTGGTAAATAATGAGGCTTTGAAATTTAAGATTTAAACTAGGATTAGATACCCTATTATTTTAAATATAAATGAGTAACACTTGAGTAGTAATAGTTAAGTTCTTGAAACTTAAAGAATTTGGCGGTGTTTTAGTCTTTTCAGAGGAATCTGTCCTGTAATTGATAATACACATTATATTAAATTTAATTTTGTAATGTCAGTTTGTATACCGCCGTCGTAAGATTATCTTTGAAGAGGAATAATTTTCTAGAAATTAAAATAAAGGTTATGTCAGGTCAAGGTGCAGCTTATGATTAAGTAGGAGATGGATTACAATAATTTAAAAATTAAACGGATGTTGGGTTGAAATATCTAATTGAAGGTGGATTTGAAAGTAATTTTGTTAAATTATGATAATATGATTATAGCTCTAAAACATGTACACATCGCCCGTCGCTCTCATTTTTTTAAGGTGAGATAAGTCGTAACATAGTAGGTGTACTGGAAAGTGTATCTAGAATGTCAGAATGAAGCTTTACAGTAAAGCATTTCATTTACATTGAGAAGAATTTCGTGCAATTCGAATTATTCTGAAAGGTAATTATTAATAGTTAAGATTATTTAACTTTATTTTAATTAAAATAATTTTATTGAAAATTGTTTGAGTATATTTTATAGAAATAATAAGATTATTTATAGTGTAGTAGTATCGTGGGAGAATTATGAAATAATTGAAAATTTATTTTTAGAGAAGTAGATTTATTAATTGTACCTTGTGTATCAGGGTTTATCAATAATTTTGTATGGAATATATAATTCTCGAGTTAAAAAGAGCTAATGTAATATGCGAGTTAATGTGATATATTTATTAGTAATATTATATTAGTAATGAAACGTTAGGCGTTTTTTAAGATATCTAGTTTTCTAAGAAATGAATTTAATTCAGTTTAGATTAGGTAATTATTTGAGTTGTTAAATAATTATTTAAACTAGAAAATAATTTGAGGGATAAGCTTTGAATTGGAAACTATAATTTGTGAAATTTATTTAAAAGTGTAGGCTTTAAATTAGCCAGCTATTTAATGATGTTGTAAATTATTTTATGAAAATATGATTTTATAGAGGATTTGGTTTGTATATTAGAATGATTTAAATAATAATAAATTATTTGAAATAATGATAAAATTAGTATAATTAAATGTATATAATATTGATATTTAAAGTTTATATTAAGGAATTAGGCAAAATTTTAATATTCGCCTGTTTAGCAAAAACATGTCTTTTAGTGTATAATTTAAAGTCGGGCCTGCCCACTGATTAGATTTGAAGGGCCGCGGTATTTTGACCGTGCAAAGGTAGCATAATCATTAGTTTTTTAATTGAAGGCTGGAATGAATGGTTTGACGAAATATTAACTGTCTCAGTATAATAAATAGAATTTAACTTTTAAGTTAAAAGGCTTAAATAAAGATGGAGGACGAGAAGACCCTATAGAGCTTTATATATTATATAATAATTTATTGTAGAATATTGAGAATATTTATAGAAGTATATTGTGTTGGGGTGACATAAAGATTTAAATAACTCTTTGTGAAATTTACATTGATTTATGAATAATTGATCCATTAATATTGATTATAAGATAAAGTTACCTTAGGGATAACAGCGTAATTTTTTTTAAGAGTTCATATCAACAAGAAAGATTGCGACCTCGATGTTGGATTAAGGAATATAGTTAGGTGTAGAAGTTTAATTAATAGGTCTGTTCGACCTTTAAATCCTTACATGATCTGAGTTCAAACCGGTGTAAGCCAGGTTGGTTTCTATCCTCATTAAGTGGAAATATTTTAGTACGAAAGGACCAAATATTTGAAATAATTTTGTGTGAATGATTATTATTAACTATTTTGGCAGAAAGAGTGCCTTGAATTTAGAATTCAAATATGTAAGAATTTACAAATAGTATTGTTAAGTGAAATTATAACTAGTTTAATTAGAGCTTTAATTTTAATTGTGGGTGTTTTGATTGGTGTAGCGTTTTTAACATTATTAGAGCGTAAGGTATTGGGTTATATTCAGATTCGTAAGGGCCCCAATAAAGTTGGATTTGTCGGGTTACCACAACCGTTTGCTGATGTAATTAAGCTTTTAACTAAGGAGTCTACTTATCCTTTATTATCAAATTATTTTTTGTATTATTTTTCTCCTATTTTTAGTTTATTTTTAGTATTATTGGTTTGAATAGTATATCCATTTATAACTATAGTATTTTCATTTAATTTGGGATTATTATTTTTTTTATGTTGTACAAGAATAGGTGTTTATACAGTTATAATTGCAGGCTGATCTTCTAATTCTAATTATGCATTGTTAGGGGGGCTTCGGGCTGTTGCCCAAACAATTTCTTATGAAGTGAGTTTAGCATTAATTTTATTATCATTTGTATTTTTAATTGATGGATATTGTTTAATAAGTTTTATTAAGCATCAAGATTATATTTGATTTTTATTCTTATCTTTTCCTTTAATATTAGCTTGATTTGCTTCATGTTTAGCTGAAACTAATCGTACTCCATTTGATTTTGCTGAAGGGGAATCTGAGTTGGTTTCAGGATTTAATGTTGAATATAGAAGTGGGGGATTTGCTTTAATTTTTATAGCGGAATATGCGAGAATTTTGTTTATGAGAATATTATTTTGTGTTATGTTTATGGGAAGAGATGTTTTTTCATTTATTTTTTTTTTTAAGGTAGCATTTTTGTCTTTTATATTTATTTGAGTACGGGGGACATTGCCTCGATTTCGTTATGATAAATTAATGTACTTGGCTTGAAAAAGATTTTTACCTTTGTCTTTAAATTTTTTATTTTTTTATTTAGGATTAAAGGTGATTATATTTTCATTTTTAATTTAGTGGATTTATTTTAGTAGAAGTTATTAGAAGAATTAAACTTCTGTCTTATGTTTTCAAAACATATGCTTGCATAAAGCTTTATAACTAATTTACTAGATTATCTCATAATATTAGGACAAAAGGGTTAATTAAATAGTAGGCGAAGTAAAGGACCGTTAGGATTTGACCGGTAAGAATATAAGGATCTTCAACTGGTCGTGCCCCAATTCAGGTTAATAAGATGACAATAGTTGTTATGGATCAGAATAAAATTTGATTTAATGGATAGAATTGAATTCCTCGGAATCTATTACTATTATAAAATGGTAAAATTATTAAGATAGCAATAGATATTACTAGGGCAATTACTCCCCCTAATTTATTAGGGATGGAACGAAGAATGGCATATGCAAATAGAAAATATCATTCTGGTTGAATGTGAACAGGGGTAACTAGGGGATTAGCAGGAATGAAATTATCAGGGTCTCCTAATATATAAGGTTCAATAAGTCTTAAAAAGATGAGGGAGGCTACTATGATAATAAATCCAAATACATCCTTGAATGAGAAATATGGATGAAAGGGAATTTTATCAACGTCTCTATTTAATCCTAGGGGATTATTAGAACCTGTTTGATGTAAAAATAGTAAGTGAATTATTACAGCAGCAGCAACAATAAAGGGTAAAACAAAGTGAAAAGTGAAAAATCGAGTAAGGGTAGCATTATCTACACTAAAACCACCTCATACTCATTGAACAAGATCTGTTCCTAAGTAGGGAATAGCTGATAGTAAGTTGGTAATAACTGTAGCACCTCAAAAGGATATTTGTCCTCAAGGTAATACATATCCTATAAAGGCGGTTCCTATAACTAAAAATAAAATAATAACACCTGTTATTCATGTATGTATATAATTGTATGATCCATAATATATTCCACGCCCTACATGAAGATAAAGGCAAATGAAGAAGAAAGATGCTCCGTTAGCATGAAGGGTACGTAAGAATCATCCATAATTGACATCTCGGCAGATGTGAGCTACTCTATTGAAGGCTAAATCAATATTTGCTGTATAATGTATGGCTAAAAATAAACCGGTGGCAATTTGAATTATTAAACATAATCCTAAAAGTGATCCGAAATTTCATCATGCTGAAATATTGGATGGTGCTGGTAAATCAACTAATGCTCTATTGGCAATTTTAAAGAGTGGATGCGAGGTGCGAATAGGTTTATTCATTAGGTTTTTGGACGTAAAGGACCTTGAAAAATGTTAGTAATTTTTACAATAGCAATTAGTGTTAAGAAGAGATAGTTTACTAGTATTAATGTAATTAAATCAGTAGGTTTGTTGTAGAGTTTAGTAAGAAGATAATTTGAGTCATCATGTAATGTAATAAGTTCATTGTCAATATTGTTTATTTCTTCATTAAATCTTAATATATTTCATAAGGCTGAATCACTAATAAGTGAAATAGAAATAATTATTGAGAGTAGTATTAGAATAATAATTAAAGATTTTGTGGAAATAGAAAATAGTTCATTTGATGCTAATCTTGTAATATAAATAAATAGAACTAATATTCCCCCTAAGAATACGAGAAATAAAATATAAGAAAATCAAAATGTTGATGTTATTATTCCTGTAGTTAGTGATACAATTAAAGTTTGTAGAATAATAATAAGTATTATTGCTATAGGATGATTAACTTGTGTGAAGATTATTGCATTTAAGAGATTAGAAAGTATAATTCTAAGATTTAATATACAAAGGGTAGTTTACATAAAATATTAATTTTGGGGATTAATGATGAGAAATTTTCTTTCCTTTGAGTTTTAGAAGTAATTACTTATTATTGATTTACAAGACCAGTGTTTTTGTTTAAACTACTAAAACTAATGGTAATACTTACTTATTGAATTGTAGTGATTTTGGTATTTATAAGAGGTGTGTGAGTATTTTGTTCAAATCGGAAACATTTATTGGCAACGTTATTAAGATTGGAATTTGTGGTTTTAAGACTATTTTTATTATTATTTATATTTTTAAATATATACACATTTGAATTATTTTTTAGAATGGTATTTTTGACATTTTCAGTATGTGAAGGGGCTTTAGGACTATCCATTTTGGTATCAATAATTCGTACTCATGGAAATGATTTTTTTCAAACTTTTAGAATTTTACAATGTTAAAATTTATTTTTATATTATTGTTTTTGATCCCCCTGAGTTTTTTATATAAATTTTGATGGTTGGTTCAGTGTTTATTATATTTGATAACTTTTTTTTTTATATTGAGATGTATTACATTTAATGATTTTTGTAATTTGAGATATATTTTTGGTATAGATATTTTATCTTATGGTTTAATTTTACTAAGATTTTGAATTTGTTCTTTAATAATTACGGCTAGTGAGCGTGTTTATCATTATAAATATTTTAATTCATTTTTTTTATTTTTTGTAATTTTTTTACTTTTAATATTGTGTTGTACATTTAGAAGAATAAGATTATTCTCTTTTTATTTATTTTTTGAGGGTAGATTGATTCCCACATTATTTTTAATTTTGGGTTGGGGGTATCAACCAGAACGACTTCAGGCAGGTGTTTATTTATTATTTTATACTTTATTAGCATCTTTACCGTTGTTGGTGGGATTATTTAATATTTATGGATTTTATGGAAGATTATATATTGGATTTATAAATAATGTGAGATTATCAAGAATATTATTTTATATAAGATTGATTTTGGCATTTTTGGTTAAAATACCTATATTTATAGTTCATTTATGATTACCTAAGGCTCATGTGGAGGCACCAGTCTCAGGTTCAATAATTTTAGCGGGAGTTTTGTTGAAACTGGGAGGTTATGGATTATTGCGAGTTTATATAATATTGATGAAGTTGGGGTTGGTATATAATGTTATTTGAATTAGAATTAGATTAATTGGGGGGTTTTTAATAAGATTGGTATGTTTACGTCAAGTTGATTTAAAGGCTTTAATTGCTTATTCTTCTGTAGTTCATATGGGAATAGCTTTGGGGGGATTGATGACATTAACTGATTGAGGATTTTTGAGAACATATTCTTTAATAATTGCTCATGGATTATGTTCATCTGGATTGTTTGTCCTAGCTAATATTTCGTATGAACGACTAGGAAGTCGAAGTTTATTAATTAATAGGGGTTTAATGAATTTTATACCTTCTATAGCATTATGGTGATTTTTATTAAGTTCCTCAAATATGGCAGCCCCTCCTTCTTTAAATTTAATAGGGGAAATTGGTTTATTAAATAGCTTGGTTATATGATCATGAATTACAATGGTGATATTAATATTAATTTCTTTTTTTAGAGGAGCTTATACATTATATTTATATTCTTATAGTCAACATGGAATAATCTATTCTGGAATTTATTCTTGTTCAATGGGTTATTTACGTGAGTATTTGTTATTAATATTACATTGATTACCATTGAATGTTTTAATTTTAAAGGGTGATTTATGTATTTTGTGATTATATTTAAGTAGTTTATTTAAAAATATTGATTTGTGGTGTCAATGAAGTAGAATTTTTACCTTAAATCATTTTGTGATCATTATCAGTTTGTTTTTTAAGATTTGTTTTTCTGTTTTCAATGGCTGTATTTTTAATAATAGTAGGGGTTTATTTTATTATAAATGAGATAATTATTTTTATCGAGTGGGAAATTTTTACATTAAATAGATCTTCTTTAGTTATAACATTTTTGTTTGATTGGATATCTTTATTATTTATGGGATTTGTGTTGTTTATTTCTTCATTAGTTATTTTTTATAGTGAGGAATATATGCATGGGGATATAATAATTAATCGTTTTATTATTTTAGTATTAATATTTGTATTATCTATAATGTTTTTAATTATTAGTCCTAATTTGATTAGAATTCTATTAGGTTGAGATGGATTGGGGTTGGTATCTTATTGTTTAGTAATTTATTACCAAAATGTTAAGTCCTATAGAGCTGGCATATTAACAGCCCTATCTAATCGTATTGGTGATGTGGCTTTATTAATAGCAATTGCTTGAATACTTAATTTTGGGAGTTGGAATTATATTTATTATTTAGATGTGATGAAGGAATCAAATATTATATTTATTGTTGCGAGATTAGTTGTTTTGGCTGCTATGACGAAAAGTGCACAGATTCCTTTTTCTTCTTGATTACCAGCAGCAATAGCCGCTCCTACACCTGTATCAGCATTAGTTCATTCTTCAACTTTGGTAACTGCGGGAGTTTATCTTTTAATTCGCTTTAATACTGTTATTGTAGATAATAATTTAGGGAAATTTTTATTATTGATTTCTGGATTAACAATGTTTATGGCTGGATTGGGAGCAAATTTTGAATATGATTTAAAAAAGATTATTGCTCTTTCTACTTTAAGACAATTAGGATTAATGATGAGAATTTTAGCTATAGGATTTCCTAAATTAGCTTTTTTCCATTTATTGACACATGCATTATTTAAGGCATTATTATTTATGTGTGCAGGTTCTGTAATTCATAATATGAAGAATTCGCAGGATATTCGATATATGGGGGGTTTATGTATTCAAATACCCTTAACAGTTATTTGTTTTAATGTATCAAATCTTGCTTTATGTGGAATACCGTTTTTGGCAGGATTTTATTCTAAGGATTTAATTTTGGAAATTGTTTCGTTGTCATATTTAAATGGAATTTCTTTTTTTTTATATTTTTTTTCAACTGGTTTAACTATATGTTATTCTTTACGTTTGGTTTATTATTCTATAACAGGGGATTTTAATTCATTTTCTTTTCATCCTTTAAGTGATGAGGGATGAATTATACTTAAGGGTATATTGACATTAATAATAATAGCAATCATAGGGGGATGTATATTGAGATGGATATTGTTTCCTTCCCCCTCAATAATTTGTTTACCTTTGTGGATGAAGACATTAGCATTAACTGTAAGTGTATTAGGGGGTTGATTTGGTTATGAATTATCTAAATTTTCAGTATCTTATGATTTATATTCTTTAAAATTTTATTTAATATCATGATTTGTTGGGTCAATATGATTTATACCTTTTATTTCTACTTATGGTGTTAATTATTTACCTTTAATGTTAGGAAATTTTGTTTATAAGTCTTTTGATCAAGGATGAAGAGAGGATTGAGGAGGTCAAATAATTTATAGAAGATCTAGTAAATATTCGAGTGTTGTTCAGTGATGACAAAATAATACTATTAAAATATATTTAATTAGTTTTATTTTGTGATTTATAATATTATTAATATTATTATTATATTTGAATAGCTTATATGTAGAGCATGACACTGAAGATGTTAAGGAAATTGAATAATTTTTAAATAGTATACATATAATATTTATAAATAAATAGTATATTATTTATACAATGAAAATGTATTGTTTTTTTTTAAACTATATAAACAGAAATGTTAATGGAGTTAAACCATTTAAATAGAAAGTTAGCAGCTTTCATCTGATCCTCACATTTCTTCTTAATTGGAAAATAAATTTCACTAATATTATTAACAGTAATATACCGCTTCTTTGGTTTCAATTAATACTAAAATAAATTCACAAGTAAGGATGAATACATCTAAGATCAAGTCGAAATTGATTGCAATAAATCGCTTCTTACTTAAGGAAGATTGAATTTCAATACTTTTTGAATGCAAATCAAATGTTATACTTAACTACAACCCTAATTAAGAGGCTCATTCTAGTGCACCTTGATTTCATTCATGAAATAGTCCAATAAGTAGGATTAGGAGGAAAAATATTCTAACTGTAGTTCATGAAATGATATTTGAAGATTGTATAATAATAGTTACTGGAAGAAGTAAAGCGATTTCTACATCGAAAATTAAGAAAATTACTGCAATTAGAAAGAATCGGAGAGAAAAGGGTAGACGTGCTGATCTTTTAGGATCAAAACCACATTCAAAAGGGGAACTTTTTTCCCGGTCATTAATTGATTTTTTTGAAAGGATTGAGGCTAAAATTATAACAATTATAGCTAAAGTAATTGAAATAATAGATATAATATATATGATTCAAATTATTTATTTTGAAGTGTTTCAATCTTTTTGATTGGAAGTCAAATGTACATATATACTAAATAAATATCTACCTCATCAGTAAATGGAGATGTAAAGAAATAATCAGACCACATCAACAAAATGCCAGTATCATGCCGCTGCTTCAAAACCAAAGTGATGATTAGGGGAGAAGTGACATATTAAGTGTCGTATTAAGCAAATTGATAAGAATGTTGTTCCAATTAGAACATGAAGACCATGAAATCCGGTTGCTATATAAAAGGTAGAACCATATGAGGCATCTGCAATTGTAAAGGGTGCTTCAATATATTCATATGCTTGAAGAATAGAAAAATAAATTCCTAAAATGATAGTAAAGAATAATCCTTGTGTTGTTTGACTATAGTTTCCTTCTATTAATCTATGATGAGCTCAGGTTACTGTTACTCCTGATGCAAGAAGGATGGCTGTATTTAATAAGGGAATTTGTAAGGGGTTGAATGGTTGAATACCAGCAGGGGGTCATATAGCACCCATATCAATATTAGGGGAAAGACTTCTATGAAAAAAAGCTCAGAAAAAGGAAAGAAAGAAGAATACCTCTGAGATAATAAATAAGATTATTCCTCAACGTAACCCATAATTTACTGGTAAAGTATGTAATCCTTGATAAGTTCCTTCACGAGCAATATCTCGTCATCATTGAATTATTGTTAAAATAGTAATAAGTGTTCCTAGAAATAATAAGGAATTATTGAACTGGTGAAATCACTTCACTAATCCAGCAGCTGTGACAAGAGCTCCAATTGCCCCAGTTAGAGGTCATGGTCTTGGATTTACTAAATGAAAGGGGTGATTAGAGTGTGTAGCCATTAATTAACTTCTCTGGAGTATAGGGTAGCTAAGACTGCAAAAACATAGGATTGAATTATTGCAACAGCAGATTCTAGTATTAATAGGGCAATTTGAGCAAATATTAATAATGATAAGAGAGATATAGTTAATGAGGGCCCTGTATTACCTAAAAGAGTAAGTAATAAGTGGCCTGCAATTATATTAGCTGCCAATCGAACTGCTAAGGTTCCTGGTCGAATTACATTTCTAATTGTTTCAATGCAAACTATAAAGGGTATTAAAGCTGCTGGAGTTCCTTGAGGTACTAGATGAGCAAATATATGTTGTGTATGATTGATTCATCCATAAATTATGAAGCTAAATCAAAGGGGTATAGCTAGGGTCAATGTTATTGCCAAATGGCTTGAACTTGTAAAAATATAAGGAAATAATCCTAAAAAATTATTAAATAAAATTAGTGAAAATAAAGCAATAAATATAAAGCTTCTCCCATTATGACCAGAAGGTCCAATTAAAGTTTTGAATTCATTATGAAGTGTTTTAATAACAGAATATCAAATAATTCTATGTCGCGAGGGAATTAATCAATAAATAAGAGGTAAGATTATTATTCCAAGAAATGTTCTTAATCAGTTTAGTGATAAATTTATGATATTAGTGGAAGGGTCAAAAACAGAGAATAGATTAGTTATCATTTTCAGTTTAGTGAAATTTGGGATAAAGAGGAAATTTCTTTTTGAGCGGAAATTGGTTGATAAATTGTAAAAAAATAGTTAATAATAGTAAAGAGAATTAATGCAATGGAAAATATTGAAAATAAAAATATTCATCTTATAGGTGCTATTTGAGGAATAAAGAAATATTAAGATATTAATAATTTTAGTATGACATACTAATGTTATATTTTTAACTAATTTCTTCATCAGAAGTAAACGTTAATTACTATAAAATGGTTTAAGAGACCACTACTTACTTTCAGTCATCTGGTGATTGAGCATTAAGAATTCAATTAATAAATGTTTTGGTATTAACTCTTTCTAAAACAATAGGTATAAATCTATGATTTGTACCACAAATTTCTGAACATTGTCCGTAATAAAGTCCAGGGCGATTTATAAAGAATCTAGTTTGATTTAGTCGTCCGGGGGTAGCATCAACTTTTACTCCTAGAGCAGGAACAGTTCATGAATGTAAAACATCTGCTGCAGTTACTAATATTCGAATTTGAGTATTAAAGGGTAATACTGTTCGATTATCTACATCTAATAAACGGAATCCATTTGTGGATATTTCATTATAGGGAATTATGTAAGAATCAAATTCATGTGGATTTACAAAGTCGGTATATTCATAACTTCAGTATCATTGATGACCTACAGTTTTTACTGTAATAATAGGATCTATTGATTCATCAAGAAGATAAAGGAGTCGTAGAGAAGGAAGAGCAATAAAAATGAGAGTAATTGCTGGTAAAATTGTTCAAATAACTTCGATTGTCTGACCTTCTAGTAGGTATCGGTGAGTATACTTATTGAAGAATAATGTTAATATAATATAAGCTACAAGAACAGTAATTATTAATAGAATTAATAATGTATGATCGTGGAAGAAAATTAGTTGCTCCATTAAAGGAGATGCGGCATTTTGTAAATTTAGGTCTGATCATGTTGCCATAAGGTTCTAATAAAAGTATATTCTTTATATGTAGAGCTTAAATCTACTGCACTTGTCTGCCATATTAGAAATTGGTTAATATAGGTAATTCGGAATAACTATGTTCAGCTGGAGGTAAATTTTGATATCATTCTAAAGAACTTACTATATTTAGGGAGAATAGAATAGGACGATTTGAAATTATGCTTTCTCAAATAATAAAAATGAGGAAAATAATTCCGATAAATGAAATAGTTGAGCCAACGGTTGATACTACATTTCATGAGGTGTAAACGTCAGGATAATCTGAATATCGACGAGGTATTCCGGCTAATCCTAGAAAGTGTTGTGGGAAAAAAGTTAAGTTTACACCAATAAATATAATAGTGAATTGAATTTTAAGTCATTTAGGATTTAATGATAATCCTGTAAATAAAGGATATCATTGTACAAATCCGGCTATAATAGCAAATACAGCTCCCATAGATAAGACGTAGTGGAAATGGGCAACAACATAATAAGTATCATGTAAGATAATATCAAGTGATGAATTGGCAAGAACTACTCCTGTAAGACCACCAATTGTAAATAAAAATACGAACCCTAAAGCTCAGAGTAAGGAAGGACTATATGTAAACTGTGTTCCATGAAGAGTGGCTAGTCATCTGAAAATTTTAATACCTGTGGGAACTGCAATAATTATAGTAGCTGAAGTGAAATAGGCTCGTGTATCTACATCTATTCCTACAGTAAATATATGATGAGCTCATACTACAAATCCTAGGAGACCAATGGCAAGTATAGCATAAATTATTCCTAGTGTTCCAAATGCTTCCTTTTTTCCACTTTCTTGACTAATGATATGAGAAATTATCCCAAATCCTGGTAAAATTAAGATATAAACTTCGGGGTGACCAAAAAATCAGAAGAGGTGTTGGTATAAAATTGGATCCCCACCACCTGCAGGATCAAAAAAGGAGGTATTTAAATTTCGATCTGTTAATAATATAGTAATGGCACCGGCAAGAACAGGTAAGGATAGAAGGAGGAGAAGAGCTGTAATTCCTACTGATCAAACAAATAGAGGGGTTTGGTCTAAAGATATTCCAGGTGCTCGTATATTAATTGTTGTTGTAATAAAATTTACTGCTCCTAAAATGGAGGAAATACCGGCCAAATGTAAGGAGAAAATAGCTAGATCTACTGAAGCACCAGCATGGGCGATGTTAGCTGAAAGAGGTGGGTAGACAGTTCAACCAGTTCCAGCCCCATTTTCTACTAATCTTCTAGCTAATAATAAAGATAATGATGGGGGTAATAATCAGAATCTTATATTATTCATGCGGGGGAATGCTATATCAGGAGCACCCAGTATTAAGGGCACTAGTCAATTTCCGAATCCTCCAATTATGATTGGTATAACCATGAAAAAAATTATTACAAAAGCATGGGCAGTTACGATAACATTATAGATTTGGTCATCACCAATTAGAAATCCAGGTTGACCTAATTCAGCACGAATTAATATACTTAAAGATGTACCTACTATGCCTGCTCAAGCCCCAAAAATGAAGTATAGGGTTCCAATATCCTTATGATTGGTTGAGAATAATCACTGTTGCGGTAAAATGGCTGAGTTTAGGCGATAAATTGTAAATTTATTTACGAGATCAATCTCTTTTATCAAAACTTTATAGTCATTGATGATATTAGACTGCAATTCTAAAGGAGTAGTAAAACTACTAAGGTTTAAAATGCATATTTTATTTACAGCTTTGAAGGCTATTAGTTTAATTAACTTAAAACCTTATAAAACATTAAAAATTAATGATCTGAAGGTTAAACCTAGTAAAGAAATTATTGTGAATGTTATTGTGATAATATAAAAGTGATTATCATATAATTGAATATAATTTCATTTGAGTTCTGTGTAAGAAAAGAGGAATGCTGAGAATGTAATGCGAATATAATAAAATAAAGTAATGAGAGTTGTAATTACTATTAAAGTAACAATTAATAGTCTATTTAATTCGGCTATAGCTTGAATAATTAATCATTTGGGTAGAAATCCTAGGAAAGGAGGTAAACCCCCCAAGGAAAGAAGAAGTGTGAATAAACAAAATTTAATTTTAGGATCATTATTTATTATAAGAAAATTTTGATTAATATGAAAACTTTGGAAAGTATTGAATATAAAAATGATTGCAGTTCTAAGGAAGAGATAAATTAGGAAATATAATTCTCATAAGTTTTCTCCAGAAGTTATTGCTGCAATTATTCATCCTAAGTGGTTAATTGACGAATATGCTATTAATTTGCGTAGAGATGTTTGATTTAATCCACCTAAAGATCCAATACCAATTGATGAAATGATGATGATTGAGAAGAATATATTTATATTAATTAAGTAAGAAAGTAATATTAAGGGTGCAATTTTTTGTCATGTTATTAAAATTAAATTGTTTCATCAACTGAGTCCTTCTATAGTTGCTGGAAATCAAAAGTGGAAGGGAGCAGCCCCCAATTTTAATAAAAGGGCTGAACTGATTAAGAGGAGAAATACTTCATGATTTAAGAAAATAGATATATTTGATATTAGAAACATTATGATAAGAGAAAATAGTAAAAGGGAAGAAGCAATAGCTTGAATAAGGAAATATTTTAGTGATGCTTCAGTTGATATAATATTTTTTGTATTGGATATTAAGGGGATGAAGGAAAGTAAATTAATTTCTAAACCTATTCAAACCCCCAATCAGGAAGTGGAGGAGATAGAAATTAAAGTCCCTATAATTAATGTACTTAAAAATAAAATTTTTGAAGAATTTATGAAAATTAAAAAGGAGGACGATCCTATTTACGGGGTATGAACCCATTAGCTTGTATTTAGCTTACCTTTTTTTGGTAAATTATATTTAGGTGTATGAAGCACGGAAGTTTTTGATACTTTAGGGAGTAGTTTAAGTCTACTGAATGTAATGAAGGTAAATATTTTTACATAATTTACTCTATCACTGTAATCCTTTTATCAGGCACTTCATT